ATTGTTGTATTAGATCGAAATCTGAAGGTTCTTTCTTGACCTAACTAAAAAGATGCGCATTTCTAATATATATATGAAAAATACAAAATAGAACTTCTAAAGCAAAAGAAAATAGAAATTACTAGTCTTAGAATATAGTTGAACCAAAACACCTATTTTTTTGAGTGATCATGTGATAACTTTTTGTTCTCATTCATTCAAGATATTTAAGATATTATATGAGTGAACTCATTACGGAATCTAATTAGTTAAAATGAAAGTAAAAGTTTTATAATATTAATGTTCGCTCTAAAATATATAGATTCGATCCAATAAAACAAATGATAAAAATAGGAATAATTTTTGAATTTGATTCCATAATGATTGGAAAAGAGTTAGTTTTATTTTAAAACGAAATTACACTACCCAGTTCTTATTATTCGTTTATAAGTTGAATTGAAAAATGATCCAAGAATGCATTTGCTGATTGCAAACGCGGTATGGGTAGATGTTACAGATGATGAATCAATTTTTTTATATAGTTGTGACTTTATCCTTGTTAGTGCTGTCTATAATGATAGATGACTCAAAAACTTTCAATTGGTTTTTTTCTCCTATTTTGCAAAAAAGGAAACTCAGGTAAGTGCTTTTTTATAAACATATGTATAAAAAGACCATATTTCATTTAGCTCCTTGATGCCTACCATAACTAGTTATTTCGGTTTTCTACTAACGGCTTTAACTATAACCTCAGCTCTATTTATTGGTCTGAGCAAGATACGACTTATTTGAAATTAATTGCACAAAATCTTTCCGCGAACTTCTGTGTATTTTTACCCCGTTAATTGCCAATTCTTGGTCATTGAGATTCATGGTAATTCGGATTAATATTTAGGTATAGATATTACCTCTTTTTTCTCCTTTCAAACAAATTGAAATGATTGAAGTTTTTCTATTTGGAATTGTGTTAGGTCTAATTCCTATTACTTTAGCTGGATTATTTGTAACTGCCTATTTACAATACAGGCGTGGCGATCAGTTAGACCTTTGATTAATTAACATCTCTTTTTTTGATTGACCTCCTCCTTTCTTTAATATCCAGGAGGTCAAATAAAGATTGCTGTTCCAGTTAGTGTTTCAGTCAAATTCCATCGAAGAAGATACAAATCACGCTCTGTAGGATTTGAACCTACGACATCGGGTTTTGGAGACCCACGTTCTACCGAACTGAACTAAGAGCGCTTTCTTCTCATAAAAGAAAAGACTGTAAAGAAAAGGATTGGCCCCAATACATCTTGTATGCATACACATATAGTATCATCATAAGAATAAAAGATTCTATATGATATGTCCAACGTGAATTGATCTCAAAAAATCCCTCGTTACTGCTCAAAGGAGCAGTAATAGGTAGGGATGACAGGATTTGAACCCGTGACATTTTGTACCCAAAACAAACGCGCTACCAAGCTGCGCTACATCCCTTCCATTGGTCTACAGTGTCATTGTAGAGAATTCCTGTCTTGTTTTCCACATCGTTATTGCCTCTATTAAAATCTAGAATTTTTATGTCCATTTCGCCTTTTTGGTCTCATTTAACATATAATAATAGTAAAATACTTCTGGAACCCCTAGGAAAAATAAACTATTTGGGGAATAGTGGGGAAGAAAAGGACGTTTTTTCTGTATTTAACAAAAAGTAAATCTTATTTACTGGATGATTGTACATTTCAATATGTATTATCTTATGTATGTATTACTATAAAAGGAGGTTTTTCAATGCGAGATCTAAAAACATATCTTTCCGTGGCACCGGTACTAAGTACTCTATGGTTCGGTTCTTTGGCAGGTTTATTGATAGAGATTAATCGTTTTTTCCCGGATGCGTTGACGTTCCCCTTTTTTTCATTCTAGTTATTGACGTGGGAAGGAATAAAGAAGATTAGAGATACAATTAAATAAAGCCCCTTCTTTTCTCTTTTTTCCCTAGAAAAAGGGAGGAAAGAGAAAGAATATTACATTCAACAGCTGTGAGAGTCGGGTTCAGGTTGGAATTAAATTAATATGAATTTCTATGTATTAAATTTCTATGGAAGTCGAATACAAACTCTGGTTCTAGGGAAAGCGTATTCTAGACGATAAAAATAATTATATGAAATACTGTACTGTTGAAATATAGTTTAGAAATCTTTCTATCGTATTTCCTATATTGATTGTAATGAAATCTTGCATAAGAGGATAGCTAGTTACAAATTTTTTCCTTCCTTTCTTCTTTTTCGTTTCGAATTGAAAAAGGAAGAGTTGAGTAAATGAAAAATCCAAAGGAGGTTCATGGCTAAGGGTAAAGATGTGCGAATACCGGTTCTTTTGGAATGTACCGCTTGTGTTCGAAACGGTGTTAATAAGGAATCAACGGGGATTTCCAGATATATTACTCAAAAGAACCGGCACAATACGCCTAATCGATTGGAGTTGCTAAAATTCTGTCCATATTGTAACAAACATACGATTCATGGGGAGATAAAGAAATAGATCGAACGAACCGAGCACCGGCGCCCTTATCTTTCTTACAAGGAAAGGGCAAAAATGACATTATATATATAACATATTTAACATAGTTAAAGATAATTATAAACAAACCAAATCCTATTTATTTATTCTATTATTTATTCTAATAAAAGATACGGCTGAAATAGGATTTTAGGGATAAGAAATAAACTAACCAAACCATGGAAAAATCTAAGCGAACTTTTCTTAAATCCAAGCGATCTTTTCGTAGGCGTTTGCCCCCGATCCAATCGGGGGATCGAATTGATTATAAAAACATGAGTTTAATTAGTCGATTTATTAGTGAACAGGGAAAAATATTATCTAGACGAGTGAATAGATTGACCTTGAAACAACAACGATTAATTACTATTGCTATAAAACAAGCTCGTATTTTATCTTTGTTACCTTTTCTTAATAATGAGAAACAATTTGAAAGAACCGAGTCGACCACCAGAACTCCCAGTCTTAGAGCCAGAAAAAGATAGGTTTACTCTTTCTTCACTTGAATTCAAATGCCCATCCGAACTCAAACGCGGATTTCTTTTTTGTTGGAAAAATCCAAGAATCCGGATTGAAGTCTCGTGTCGTAAGAAAAAAAAGAATAATCTGGGAAGAATAAAATTTTTTATTGAACGTGTTGATTCATATTTATTTTGACTACTTTCTGATATTTTATCATATTCTAATTCTATTCATTTTTATTCGATCTTCCCGGAGTTCATTCTCCGGGCAACCCCGTTTAACCGGTGGATTCTTTCCAACCTACTTCTTTTATGATCTCATTGGAAATCATATAAAGACAATTCCTGTTTGATATAGCTATTTGTGCAAGTATTTTACGATTAAGAAGCAACTGTCTCTTGTACAGATCATTTATTAATCTACTATAACTATAGCATACCCCCCTTTCACGAATTGCTGCATTTATTCGAGTGATCCACAAACGACGAAAGTTTATTTTTTGCCTATCCCTATCCCGATGAGCCGAAACCAAAGCTCTTATTTTTTGTTGAGTAATAGTTCGAGTAAGTCTTGAATGAGCCCCCCGAAAGCTTGATGCAAATAAACGAATTTTTGTTCTACGTCTCCGAGCGATATATCCCCGTCTAATTCTGGTCATTGAATAAATGAAACTTTAACGAATAACTAATAGATTTCCTTTCTTTCAGTTATTCTTTTGCCCCTTTCCTAGTATATTAATAACAAAACGGATTTTTCCAATGTATAAACTAAAAATTCCAATGGCTTTCGCTACTATAACCTTCCCAACCACGATTTTTTATTTTTTTATAGGCATTTCACCTCGAAATACGAAATTGTACTATACTAGGTAAAAAAAAATAGCAATGATAACTAAATAGTGGATTCCATCGTTTCTATGGTTACTTCTTAAACGGTGAGGTCTTCTCTATACACCGGAGCCCTTACTTCATTTAATCAATGTTATTGCTAACTTGTATAGTTCACATTCTTCGGCTCTACCCATGAATTATCCAGTAATAGGTCTTTCACAACGAGCTCTACCTATACAGTAACGGTATTTAATTATGAAAGTTGGCTGGGTAGCTGACCCTGTTAGTCCGTTCTTGCAAGAGGGGTACTAAGATTTCCTCCGCTTAATGGATAACCATTTGCTACCAATGGAGAATTACTTCTCATCTTGAATTGAGGTGAGTGGTTTTACACCAATAGAAACCATAAATTTCATACACAATAAAAGGGATATGACCCCATTTTCTTATTTTTAGATAGTAAATGTAGTTTGTTTTTCCGTTCTATCCTATTTGATCATTGATATTCGAACATTGTTCTCTTTCCTTTGTTCTAGTTTATGATCTGAACGAGTCGCACATACACCCTAGTACATGTTCCTCGACGCTGAGGGCATCCCCGAAGCGCGGGGGATTTTGTGACATTTCTGATTGGCTGTCTTGTATTTCTAATAAGTTGTTTAATCGTTGGCATGTTGAATCATATACATAATGGGCTGGTTTAGATCGATCCTAACCGTATGATTATGAATGATTTTTATTCAATAGAATAGAATCGATAGATCAATAGAATCATCAATCAATAGATAGTAAATAAAAAAAAGTCATAGAATATTAAACGCGGCAGGGTTCATTTTAAATCACGAATTGACGCGAAATTCAGGCTATTTATTGTCATTCAACCGCTACAAGATCAACAATTCCATAAGCTTGGGCCTCTGTTGCTGACATAAAAATATCTCTTTCCATGTCTTCGGATACAACCCAGAAGGGTTTCCCCGTTCTTTGTACATAAACCCTTGTCAGGGTTTCACGTAGTTTCAGCAGTTCTCCCACTTCCAGGATGAATTCTCCCGTTGCTACTTCAGAAAAAGAACCAGCGGGTTGATGGATCATTACCCTGATGATATAAGATAAAAAAGGTTTCTCTATTTCGCATGATGAGGGGAAGATAAAAGAAAGATAAAAGAATAACAAGAAAAA